CACACCGATAACGCCTAACGCCGGACCAGGAAAACGTTCTTCTAATCTACTCCTCCCTCCCTATTCTATTGATTTCTTGTGCCACATTCGAGGACACTCGAAAGTTCGGGAGGTCGGGTAGGATCTCTTTAAAATATGGACTCTGAGATCCATGGGCTTCGAGACTTTGTCGGATCTCGCTCATTTTTCCAGACCCATGTCTCCCCTCCAAAAAGTCGGTAAGCCTTTCGGCCTGAACCTCACTAGGGGGACAGATCCCGAGTTCCAAAGTAATCTTCCGGATGTGATCTGCTATGGAAACAGAATCGTAAACACGTTGACCATATTGGTCGAGAAGGCCGGGGTTTAAAGCACCAGCAGCTTCCCCGGCGCCGGCGCATTCACTGACCGGAATAAGATCAACAAGACTGATTGCGTAAGAAGGCGAAAGAAGGATGCATATGACTAATAGTGGAGAAATGGTCAAAACGATTTTAATAATAGGTGAACGAAGAAATTCTTTATAGTATAAAAACCGTAAAGAACGAATTAAGACCAAAAGTACGAAAACCAAAACAAAAATAAGCAAGAACAGGGTTGTCATTGAGATTTTATCGTTTCCTTCCTTATAAGAGAGGGGCCCCTTAGGGAGCGGGGCTTATCTTAATATCGATCGATCTTTCATAGTTCCCTTAGTCTATTCTTTATATATGCTAATCCAGTCTCTTATGGATCACCTGCTATATCGGAAAGATAGAGGGATGCCTTTGAAATTGTCACTTAATAAAGAAAATACTTTCGACAGGATCTTCATTCAGCTTTAAGCGAAAGAAAACACTTTTTTCTTTACTTTTACTTATACTTACACAATTTTCTTGAATTGACACCTATGTCAGCCGGATATGCATGCTTAGGGAAAAGGCATAGGCAAAAAAGAAAGACTTCACGCTTGAACTACGGGACAGACTAGCGGAATAAAAGTAACATCCATATGGGAATAACCCCTGTTCGTAAACCCTGTTGTCTTAGGCTGTATGAGTCTTCCTTAAACGAGTGAAACGCTCTAAAGATACGGGAGATAGCTATATCTTTTCTATCTTCTTAATAACAAGCACAGAAGCAGGAAAGCTAGCCACCCCGATTCCTTCTTACTTAACTTTAGGCAGTGTCCATACGTTCCGGCGTGGTGCAAGAGAAAGAAAGTCTTGTTTAACTGTATTCCCTTTCATGAGATCAGTAGTTGGTGGAATTCTTCAAAGTCTTTCCGCGGAGAGCACAAAAGCTGATTAATTAGGAAAGAGCTGCTAAGAGGGATGACTCGCCCTTAGCCCTCGTCTAAAACCTAGCAAACAGACCGTTGTAAACCAGGTGAACTAGAGCGAACAGGAGAAGCAAGCAAATAGCGGCCTCTCATCCAATCCACCTCTAGCAGTTAAAGTAAGGTATTCCGATCTTTGATCCGCCGATTCAGGAGCGATTGAAGCGAATAAAAGAATCTAATGCAAGGAAGGGTTCCCCCCTTCTCCGAGTTTGAATTGAATTGGGGCACTCGCGATATAAAAATAAGTACGGATTCGACTAGCTCGAACGTGGGTCACTCATGGTTGAATGTGAACAACCGATAGTACGGAAAGCAGCAGTCTACTGATTGGATTACCGTCTTCCCTTCCTTATAGTAGGAATTCTCTCTCGAACCCTAGAACCGGAACCCGAGAAAAGCGAATGTTCAATTTAAGCGGGCTAGAGTCGTCTTCGGATTCTGCTTGAGCGGCCTTCTCTCTCTAAAGGGAGTTACGCAAAAGGTAGTTCGGTCAGCCTCGGGGCAGAATCTAGTATAACCGAAGCATTAGCCCGGTTCCGAGCTAAGCTGCCTTCCGACTCTCTATTAGTAGTAGAGCTGAGGAGAAAGGAAAGAAGAGCTGGCTTTTTTGTTCCTATTTTCATTTTTCATTATCCGTGATAACTAACTATACTCTTTTATTTGGGGTCTACTCGCCGGAAACTTATCGAAGGTATCTAACCCCTCCGGCTAAGCGACACGAGTGGTTTCCTCTACTGATACTGATCCGGGGACAGAAGTTTTCTCCTCTAAAGCAGCCTTAGCGTCGTGGAAGAATCTTCATCTGGCTAAGCGCGCACTATGGGACAAATGAATGTTGACTACTGTAAATTGAGGGAGCCGGTATAGTGTAAGGAAGCTACAGGGCTGTTGTGGAAGGGTAGGAGCCCCTTGTTCTTCTTCCTTTTTTTATGGGTCAAAGCAGGAAAAGACTCAAAGGTTACAAGCTATAGTTGAAGTAGTAATTCCTATCTAAAGCCTCTTTCCTCCCTGTGAGGGAGATTCTTCCTTGCTACTTCTTTCATATCAAAGTAAGGGATGCATGGTCTCATTCGAGTACCACTGTCCAATCGGGGAGTCAAGTCTGTCTGCCCTTTCAAAGGGTGGTCGGATGTGAAGGAGTAAGGAGCCCTTGTTCGTTTTGAGTGGGTGCCCCGTTGTCTATGGGGAAGAAACGGATTAGAAGTAAGACTATGTATAGCTATGCATTCCTTGTTCTTTCTTGTCTGGTAGTTTAGGAGTTAATGCAAATAAGAGAAGAAAGAGACTAAACTCCGATGTCGGAATATCGTCTGCGTAGTTATAATAGGTTATATTTCTTCCCGAAGGGGAATACCTTATTTATCTATTTTAATCTTACAAGTTCCAACGATTCCTACTTACTCTTATTTCACACTTTCCAGGAAATTCCATAACCCAAAAAGGACACTAAATTAAGATCTATTCTAATTGAAGGGGGCAACGGCACCCGAAGCTCATTGGGCTTTCAGAGGCATAACAGGAAAGAGACGACGAGCCTATTCTATTCTATTATACGATACCACGCCTAGTGCTTTTGGAAATGGTCAATCAGTTTAAAGCGTCGAAGGCTTTGGATATTTGGAGAATTTCATTGCCTTGCTTTTCCCAGCTTGAAGTGAAGTTCCCAGCCTTTCCTTAGGTCAATCCCTTCTTGAACAACCCATTCAAACAGGGCATGAGATGGAGAGGTTATTCCTACAGCGGATGAAATAGCACCGCTTTCTGATATAAATATAAGACCAAGAGCTGATTCAATTGCAAACACTGGGTATGAAAAAGCGGCTAGTCTTGCTAAATCAATTGCTATTTGCAGTTCCTTCCTTGCCTTCTGAAACTACTAGAAGCTATCCCAGCAGTCAATGGAACCTCCAACCTTTTCCAATCAGTATCGCCTGCCTTTATTTGATCGATTCCCTGCAATGCAAATTAGAAAGAATGCTTTCCCTCCAGGTCTTTCCCTCTTTCACTCCCGTTGATTTTCCCTCCGCTTTAAACGTCTTTTCCCGGTCTGAGAAAGGCAAGCAAGCGGGAGTTCAATCAATCTTGAAAGTCCCAAGTTCAAGAAGCAGTTTCCGTAGGGCAAAGTCCCGAGTGCAATCGTTGCTCCAGGGATCTATCAATAGTTGTCAGATAGCCATGATCTATATCTCTAGTCGTTTTTTCACTTTCCTTGCCTGGCCTGCCGGAAACCAAAGAGATCGGTCTCCAAGGCGGGAAAAAGCTACTAAAAAAGGAAGAAGGTGAGACAGCAGGGTGTTGAGCAAAGATGCCAGAGGAATGAATGGCAGGGTATCTAGCCGTTGGAAGCTAGTCAGAACAAGGGTTAAGAGACAACATGACAGTGGCAGGGGAAAGAGCGGGGAGAGAGCTGGCTTAGGAGATAAGCAAGGGAAGCGATACTGATTCGAAAGGGATCGTCAAGCCAAGCAAAGATTCGATTGCCGGATCCACTTTCCGGGGTTCCACTGTAAGGATAAAGAACTGGGCTAAGGTAGCTAAGAAGGTGGCCACTCTACAATAAAAAAAAAGGTAGAGAGAATGCGCGGGGACTACCTTATGCGGAAGCAAATTAGGGCCAATGGAGACATGGATATCAGACAAGGATACCTTTGGCTAGAGAGACCTGAAACCAAGACCTATATAAGTATAATGGTTCAAGGGATGGTAGGGAGCTGTATAACCGCTTGTGGCAGCTAGAGCGCTTTTTTGAGGCCACCAAGCTCAAAGATCAAGGGGTCAAAAGATGAACTGCCACTAAACTAAAAAAGAAAGAAGAGGAAATCGAACTGCGAACGTTGGATATGTAGAGGTACACATATGTAAGGTCATTAAACTGCTCAACCTTACCCCGCATGCCTTATTTTAATATAAAAAGCCCATAAAGAAAATAGATAGGTGGATTGTCAAAAAAGGCTACCTAATAAAGATCAAATGCTTAGTCATAGGATCAGCGATTAGCAACTGAGACCGGCCAATGGCAATGGGTGACAGATTTGAATCGAGATTAGCTTGGCTACTTTTCCGCCCTATAGGAGGATTAGCTTCACAGGTTACTTTTTTCGGCTTCCGTCCAGAGATCTAAATACGATAATCCAACCCCTGGGTGAAGCGAAGTCAAGTTCACAGCTTCTGGTGGAGTCTTCTCTAAAGCGACTGGGGGGCGGGTTCCCTAAACCAAGCCTTTCCTTCTGTTCTTATAGCATAGCCCTTGCTTTCTTTCCTAGTCCTGAGTTTGTTTTTCTTCTTGACTATTTCTTGGGATTGGGTTTTACACTATTCAATACAAAATATCTACTCGTGGGCGGGGGAGAGGCAAGAGATTCATCTTGTCCTTGGCTTGTGAAGGGAAGAAAGAAAGGCTACATGGTATCTGACCCCGATGACATAGGGACGGTTAGGCTTGTTGGCTGGCTTATGATGGTTTCCTGTCCCAATTCAACATATTCCTTTTTTTGCTCCTGCTTGGTAGCAGGCTTGTGTGCGAGCTTGGTCCGGTTTCGATTCCTAAAGCCCACGGAGAAGGGTGTGGAGCCTCGCTTTCCATGCTGCTCCCCCTGCCAGTGCGTTGGCTCCCTCTCTCGCCGCTGATTCGAATGCTGCCGTCTCAATTGCTAGGACCGGCACTCAAAGCAGCTCAGATGCTTTTTCTCTTTTTTTGAACACGTGCAAATGACACTCACTCGTTAGTAGGAATGTCATAGAATGACGAAATACTATGTGGGAACACAGGCTGAGATTGAGATCGGAACGGCACAGATCCAGAGCGGGACAAAACCTTCGCCTCTCTCCCATTGTTCCTTCCTCCTTCGTGCCCGATCCGGTCAGTAGGCGTCAGTGAAGTTAATGGCGTATGCTAAGAGGGGAAATGCTGACATCTAGCACATAGAAGAGCGGATTCGCTTCCTATTCCGATGAGATGTCAGTTCCTTTCGTGCAACCTGCTCTTGCATATGCCTCTTATTTCTCGTACAAAAACCGATTTCATTGCCTTAATGGCACCCCAGGTTCGATAAGGCAGATCTGAAGAAAAGACCTTACTTGCTAAGCGTGTACGAGGAATTCTGTCTATCGGAAGATCTTAGAAAGGCGCTGATTAGAGCTCTGTCCTTTCCTGAGTCAAGTCATGCAGAGGGGCGTACGACACATCGACGGCTCAATGCTGTTCTATAGAATTTGAAGTATGTTGCTGGAGACTAAGTTGCACAACCGGCCTTTGTGGATGGCTGGAAGTTGAAGACATACAGAATCATCTTAGACTGCCGGTCTGCGATAAAGATCATCCCCTTTCATCTGATGCGGGGCATATACTATAAAAGATCTCAGTCCAAGCAATGTCATGATACAAGGATGAAAGCAATCGGGCAACCCTAGGCACCATCCGATTACGGTTAATGATCGAAGATATGATGACTTATGTCACATTTCACGTCATCGATGCCTCAACCAATCTTCTTTTGGGACGTCCTGGGATGCACGAGCACAAAGTAGGGCCCTCTACATGGCATCAGTCCTTTAAGTACAAAACTCCCTTTCTTTTGGTGCAAATACCAAGCCTTTCACGACGACAGAAGCATTTTTTTATGCAGATTCAAAATAGAATTTGGAGCGGAGTTGCGAAAGCCTCTTCCTACACCTACAGATCAAATGGCTTTCTCGGAGAGATTCAATAAGAATATTGAAGGAGGTCCCAGGCCGACCATGAAGAAGACCTATCGCTACATCCCTAGTGAGTAAGGTCGGGAAAGTGATCCCATCTTTCATCTCTCTCGAGGAGCTCCCATGTCTAACTCTCCAAACGTGGTCATACCAGTTGATGCCACTAAGGCGGATAGAAGAGGGAAGAGGAGACGCCCTGCCACTAGACGTCCTGTCCTCCTTTACGTTCGACTCTACGAAAGTTCGATCTTCTGCGACAAGAATGAAGGTTTTCCACTCCCCGCCTTGCTGCATGATTCTAAAGTCATTCACTTGATGACGGAAATGGGCTATGACCCTTGAAAAAGGTAAAGGGCTGTGTAGAGGTTGGGAAAGATCTCGTATGAGAAGTAGAGGAAGGAAGTAGGTCCAACGATAGGTTACGGAAGAAGGTAGCTCGTCGGAAAAAGATAAATAATCTCGTGAACTTCTATTAGTTCAGTCTGCTCAGCCCCAATCAATGCTTTCTTCTTCAGGCTGAAACTTTCCTTAGCAAGAAGAACTGCCCTTACCACCGCCCTATATTCGGAAGCGCCCTTCTTCCTTTAGTTGACTTTACTTCCCCGCCTCTTTCGAAGCTGCTTCACCCTGGGAACGAATGGGGAAGCACTTCGCTACCTAAAGAGAGAGTTTCGAGTTCTTCTTTCCTTGCCAGCGTGAGGAGTTAGATCGGATTCTAGCACTTACATGGGATCTGGGCTCAACAGCGGCTAATGGGATTGGATCCTCTGATGTTGGATGTTGGTGGAGTAGGAGCAGATCGGATCCTGTCTTCTTTCCTCCTGCCGAATCATCAGAGAACTTAAGAAGAAGAAGAAAAATTATCAGATTACGAATGAAAAGGTTGGGTTGTCGAGTGATAGGGGTGATAAGTGAGGTCACACTCTTCGCGCCTTCCCTTAACTGCTAACAGTACCTTCCGCACCGTCGATCTTTCTAGTTGAACTAAGCCTTATCTGTTGACTTCACCGCTACGCTCATTTAGCAAGCAAGATAGCATTCATCTTTCGCACGTTAATCAGAATAGGTCTTTGCAAGAATGCCTTGTTCTCTTAGTACAAATAGTACAAGCTGGCAAGTGTGCATGGATGTGCTAAGCCCCTTGCCTTGAGCCAGTTCCAGTCATGAGATGACTTTTCCCTTACTCTTTTCATTCAATCTCTCTCTGCCCACCGCTCTCCCTGTGGGTCGAGCCTCCTTTTCAGTCGCCCTCTACAACTAAGTCAGTTGAGCTCTTTCGGCTCCTAGACCAGCTGTGATCTTTCCTCCTGTTGGTTTGCTTACTTAAAGATATGCATCGTTAGAGTAAGTCCCTTTTTTTGGAGTTCAATTCCGAGCCGGTAAGCAAGACAAAGCAAGTCAACGTGGGGTCAAACTCTCGATGGCCATAGACCTGAATGGTTGGAGTGTGCAGGATCACTCCTGAGACTTTCTTCCTTCATATAAGGAATCCTCTTGGTTGGTCGAAGCTAGAAGACGGCTGGACGAACTGCTATTTTGCATAGGGGGAGTAAGATAGGCTAGGTGCTTTTACTCAACTCGTGAAGGTTCATTTCTAGTTAGCAAGGATAAGGAAGCAAAGGTAGAGTCCTTTAATAATATGTCTGTCATTACGTGCGACTATCTCCACTATAGAAAGAAAAAAAGGGGAAGAAAGAGCAAATACACTAATATTTACTATAAAAGAAAAAAAATAGGCTTTCTACATATGCATCGTGCAAAAAACGATTTTTATCAGCTGTAGCAAAGAAAGAAACTTCATAGAAGTCTAAGAAGAAATAGATATGCCTAGATACTTTATTCTATGGATAAGGGATCTAATTGATATAGGAAGCACCGTAAAGACCAATTCGCGAGGTTTTGGGCCGATGCCGATCCAATAAGAACTGCTTATTTATGTCATGATATGAGATAAAAGTCAGCAATCCACTTATGTAATAAAGTCGATCCCCTAAGGTATTGAGCAGCGGTGTAGCATCAGATCCCAAAGACATTAAGTCGTTTCTTTCTTAGGAAGAAAGGTCTTTTTCAAAGATTCTATATATCTTTATATGAAACCGAGATAGATACCTTTCAGAAAATTCTAACGATAGTGGAAATGCTTCTATGTTATTCTTCTGACGGTGGGAGAAAAGATAAAATGAAAGCAAAGCTTTTTATATTAATTTAATCAAAAGTCAAGTTTGAAACTCATACTCATGGAATTAACCTCTTTTGGTTAACCCGCGAAAAAAAGGATAAAGATCGATCTATGAGAAATCTCATTCAATTTGATTTTGATATAGTAGATTCAAATGGGACACCAAAAGAATTGATTGCCGAGCCGTATGAGGCGGGAAACTCTCAAGTACGGTTCTAAGGAAAGGAATTGACCCACCTATTCCGACCGGGCCTGTAGCTTTCTAGATCTTTAGTCCCTTGCAAGCTTTGAATCAATCTAACTATCCTCGGGCAACCTTTGAGTAGACCACAGGCGGGTACTTTCGGATAGAAGCTTTTCAAAGGATTCAGGCACGACTCCAATGCTTTATGGAACGAACTACGACTTTCATTGATCCTTTCTTATGAAATGGATCCGGATTAACCGCTTTCGACTGAGATGTAAAGTCACCTTCGCCTTTGCTTTTCGTATTCTACGCGGCTTTCTCCAACTCTAATCTCAGGTTTTTCCTTCTCTATGAACTCTATAGATTGATTGATCCACAAAGAGATTGTACCTACTTCAGTAGAAGTTTATCCTGAACCCTATGGCACTTCGTTGCTTGCTCCAGTGAGCTACCTATTTTTTTTTTGAAAGGGATATTATTCTCCTTTTTCAGTGTGTGTACACGCTTGAAAGCGGAAAAGATGAACTCAGACTAATAAAAGGAAACTTATCTTCTGTCCCGTGCGCGCAATTTTCCTTCCATATTACCTGGTGCAACCTAGACCACAGGAGGCTACCAGCCCCCTTCCTAAGGATCTGATCTATCTCGTGGGACTCACTCCGGAAGTATAAACATTGAAGAGGTAAGGCTCTCAAATGCGAGCAAACCCGAGAAAACAAACACATACTAGTTCAACTATGAGGACTTCGAAAGAGTACGTACTACGGGTCAGTACTAAAGGCTTCGTTAGCCAGTTCTCCTTTGTAAACCCACCAAACCTAGTATCAACACCAGAACATATTAGAAGCTATTCTGAATGTCGCCACCGGACTAATTGAGATACCGCCCTATCCTATTAGAATTCCTATGATTAGATCGCCCACGGGCTAAAAGCAACCTTCGCCATCGCCCTAGACTGCTAACAAAGATTCTAACCCTACTGGATCCTACCCTTCTACTAAACCTGACTTCCCGCTTAAGAAGTACTCGATTCCCGTGCGAGCTTTGAGAATCAGTCTACCCCTCTATAACACAATCTTTCTTCTAGTCGAGCTTTCGAAAGCCAATCCTACGTCCGGAATGGAATGGATGTGTAAAGCCAGGTTTCCCCACTCATTTCGCAAAAGAGAAGTTCGCTCGCTTTGAGATCCACATCCGTTGAGGCAGCTGAAGCACACTGAGTGGTGTACCTGAACGCTTCTTTCTCAAGTGATAAAGTGACCCTGACTCGCCATAGGTAGGGGCAGGCAGTCCCCTTCATTCTATGCTGACGGGTCCACTTTGAGCCCCGTCTCACGGGCTTGCTTATAAGCTTGAACCGTGCGCGGCACTTGCCCAATTCCTACTCAAATTCCACAAGTCAGCCTCCTCCAATGGTAGTTCCCCGTATGCGAAAAGAGGCCCGGCCCTTCTTTTCTTCTCTTAGCTCGATAACCAGATGAGCTGATCGGAGAAATGCCCGTCGACTTGGGAGAAAGAGACATGGCACTTCACAAGCAACACTAGCATTTTCAGATGTGGGTAAGCTTGATTGAACAGCAGAAGCTAGAGCCCCGAAAGGTCAGGCATAGGAAAAGGGCGGAGCAAGAACTTCCGTCTAGTAAGACGCCTCCTCCCTTAGCTGGTCTGTAAGCGAAAAGCCAAGCAAGGAATCGGACTAATTAGTGGAGAGAATGAAATGGGGAAAGCCCGAGGAAAAGGTGAGTTGTAAGGCCAAGGAATTCCTGATCTCTCTCTCAAGCTATTACTTTGAGTGAAGAAGTCGTCAGAGCTTGTTGACCAACCCAACGCATGAGTCTAAATCGACTATTTTGTTGAGGAAAGCCCGTGTTTTTCGCCTTGGCAGTTTTCCCCTTGACCGTCTTCTTTAGGGCCGTACTTCACTTATGTGTCACATTCCCGAGAAAAGATGATTCTCTCAATGAAAAGGTAATTCTTTCGTCTAAAAGGCTATCTATTTTAATAAAAACTCCACCAACAGGAATCAGAACTACTCTTGAGAGACAAAGGAAAATATCCTAAGCTAAGGGTGCGATATGCACTTCTTCTGCTTTTTTGATTAGCCGGTGGGGAAAGGCTGGTCATCCATGCCAGTCAAGCTCTTCTGGTCTATGTTCGCTACCTGGGGCTGAACAAGCTTTCCGAACCTATGTCCATTGCTTTAAAGTCTCTTTCTCAATGGTAGTGAACCTAGGCTAGATATTCCTGCTTGCTTCACACCAATCGGGATTTATTGAAGACTTACATTCTATTCTGCCAACGAAGGAAATGGTCGCTGCGGAGAATGACTGTCAGTCAGGAAACAACAAAAGTCAGATCGGGTCGGGTAGAGCGAGCCCTGCCCTTTCTTCCTTGCGTATTCAGGCATCGGTAAAGTCGTCCTTTACTTTACTAGGAAATGAAATTCAGGACACGATCGGAAAGCAGAAAACCTTTCTCGCTCGGCATTGTGTGTAAGAGAGGAGAAAGCCCCTTCAACGAACCAGTCACTGTGGTGGCAAATTCAGGAAGATCCTTTGGTCAATTCAATGTCCTACCCTACGAAAGCAGGAAGGGGAGGTGTCTGATCTGAGTCCATCTTCTTTCCATTTGCAACTTCACTTAACCTGCTGTCCTACTTGATGCTTCTTTAGCGTAGGTGCGCGCTAGAAGTATCCGTTGATTTCCTTGCAAAAGGTAGCAGTTTAGTTAGCGTGTCCGGATCCAGTATCGACACATCGGATCTCACTTTATTCCCTGCGGTTAGCTTGTAAATAACAGTGTGGTATTCTTCTTATTCTCCTCGATTCCCAATAGCTCATCAATCATAAGTGTCTCAAGGACTTAGTCTGCATCCCCGAGATGCCTCGTCATTGATATCTTCTCTAATAGAAAAAAAGCTGTTATGCTTAAATAGAGGAAATGACTATGAATCAATCCTTTCATAAGAAGGAAAAAAGAATTCTCTTTAATCAACAATCAATGGGTTCACTCCTTATTCTATTTCTATAGAATTCGTAGGACTGACCAAACTAAGCAAGGCTTGGGCTCTCTCTATCTAGGGCGAAAGAAGGCTCTTTTGCTATCAATTTTGACAGCGCTATGCTTCTACCTATTGAGAAAAACGCCTAAAGGGTACCAGTACATGGGCAGCCATTGTAGTGACAACTCCGTGATTGTACTGAGCGGTTTGAGCACAACTATTCTTTCTTTCATTGAATCGATAGCTTCATAGCCTTCCTTAGTCGATCCACGAATTTTTTCCAAAATTGTATTAGATCTTTCTTTAGGATTATTCTTCATATAGAGAAGTTAACAATCTCTAGGGATTTAGAGAGCCCTTTTTTAGAGAGATAAAGACTTCAAGACTAATCCTGTCATCCCTGTCTTAGTATTAGTAGCGACTGTACGGCTATTAGATAGACCAATAAGTCCTTCTATGATACGCATCCGGCTTCTCTCCCGCCTTGCATTATTGTGGTAGTTAGGCTTTGAACTGAACATCTAATTGGTGGGCTTTGTTAAGGGCGGCCTGGCCTCATAACGTGTTGTTGATCCTAAATGACTGAGCTCTTCTTAATAAGAAAAAGAAGCAATCGGCGGTTCCACAAGATGATCTGATCTTTGACTTAGGTTCCTTCGTTTGAATGAGGCTTGGAGGCTTATGGATCATGGCCTATTTTCTATGCTAATAAGTTTCGTTCTCCCCGGTAATGAGGGATAGGAAAGGAAAAGTGCTTTCCGTATTTCTGATTATTGGCGTCATGAGTTCTCACGAACTCAGGGCGAGGTTTAAATCCTGACTCGGATCGCCTGATTGGATCAACAATAACATTATCGCTATGATGGTGATGTACCTCAAGATGACATGTTCCTTATGTCATTGTTCATCCTGTTAGGATTAGGATGCTCGAGTTCCGCGGAGGCTACATCTCGGTTGGGAGTGTAGGATCGTCCGAGGGACAGGATCCCAGGTCTGTAACTCCCCATATGAGATTTTCACCTCATTCCTTCACCTGTGCTTGGTAGGCACTGTTTGTGGAGCCCTTTGGTAATACCAGAGGTGAGGTGCCTTCCTACGGCTCACCATGAAATGGGCCGTGTGGGCGAGTCTGGTGGGTTCTCACCGTAAGGGAAGGTCGTCTTTCCATACCAGTAATCCTGGGTGTCGCGGAAGCCCTTGGGGCCTCTGGACGTGGTTCGTCCGCGTTTATGCTCCTAAATTGGAAGCAGTAATTTGGACGAACCCATGGACAAACTATTCCCTTATGAAAGTGAAATCCATCAGTTGGCAGAGAGTTTATGGAAGACTCTCGTATCATCAAGTCACTTCTAAACAAAGTAAGATTGGTGATAGCTTACGGTTACACCAAGGAGTTGTGTATTGCCGCACACCAGTTTACCCTGCTGGTGGTTGCTCTGGGTCGCAAGTCCGGTTTCCTGTTTGTGGCTTTATACCTCCCCCGTCTTCTTAACCTGGTAAACGAACAAATAGGTGGTCTTTCCGGGGAAACCCACGATTTTGCTCATTCTATGTCTATGTTTCCCAAGTCCACCCACGAACCGCCCGAAGAACCTTCCGCCTTGGAAGAACGAATAGAGCATTTGATAGATGATAATTTAGAAAAAAGAAAGGCCGCGCTCGGAGATGGACAAGAAGTTTCTGAAGTGCGTCAAGCAGTGGAACGCTACTTTGATGTAAACTCAAAAGGAGAGCAATTTGAATTAATCCAACAAATGGAAAAAGGAGCTCACGCCTACTATAAACGAGCAGCCCCCTGTGACTACCTTCAGCCTCAATGAAGTGAAAGAATATGAAAGCCACGCGCAAGATGGAAGAGGCGGAGGTAGACCTGGCGATTGTTCTCTTCAAGAAAAAAAAAGGATAAGGCCCTAGAGTCTAAACACCTTTAGGGTAAGGAAGGAGTACTCAACGGGGATAAGGGACCCCCGGGTAGAGCGCAAAAGAAAGATTAATTGTTGCTACAACTGCTTTACACCGATCTTGGTTCCCTTGTTCCATTTCGACCGTATCGTATAGCAAACACCTATCTATGGGTTGCTCCTCTGTCCCGAAAACATGAGGAAATCCTCTACCGTCCGAAACGGGGATTTAAAATAAGGTTGGACCTCCGCCTCAGTAGCTCAGTGGTAGAGCGGTCGGTTGTTAACTGACAGGTCGTAGGTTCGAATCCTACTTGAGAATCTTTCCGCACCTTTGGGCGATCGATGGCCGATCTCTCACCTTAAGATCAATAGCCACATAGATGAGTCTTTCTTTAATACGAAATTCTGACTACGAAAGGGCAGTTTTTTTTGAATACACCTTTTAGCAAATTCTCCTCTTTTAGCTAAGACTTTAAAAGCTTTATAGGCAGATGGGGAAGAGTTAAACCTCTCAAGTAAAGCTACTTACTAGACTCATAAAGCTGGAGGGGCAGCTTATCCTATCACTGAAATTGAACTTTCTTTCATATTCCAAAACAATGGAAGGACAAAAATCCACTGTGAGACATAAGTTATAGTCTTGTATAGACAGAGGAAGGTTATATATAGTTATAGTAGCAAAACTCCAATAAACTAGAAACTCCAACACTAACTGGAATTTAAACTAGATCCCATCCCCTATCACTGTCAATGCAACAGGATCGCAAGCGGAAAGACTCGCCTGAGACTAGAAACACCGGTCAAGGGCTGTAAGAGACACTGCTTGCTACTATTCTCGGTACTGAGACTATAAAGGATCAGGGAACTGCAACTGCCCGAGAGAAAGAAAGAGGATAGGATCCTGGCTTTCCAAAAACAGGCTAACTATCTTTAATATCTAACTCATTTTCTCACTGTGGGTTGTTAAGCGAGCTTCCATGCAGCGGATAGAGAGAAGGTCGTAGGGTAAGAACCTGTCTCGTGCTGTTACTGTGGACCAAGTCCCCATACAAAGAAAAAGGAGTCAAATAACTTGAAAAAAGAGGGACAACAGTTGTGAAGTAGGTGAAGGGTCTCCCAATAAAGCAGGATTTAGAGTCTCTTTATAGTTTACATGGGATGTGGAGATAGTCTGACTCTTCTCTTACCCGCAGAGAGAGGATAAGAAGTTGCCCTGGCCTTGGTATGATGTCTTGAATTGAGGAAAAGATCATATTATGAAACTGTTAAAGGCAAACAAAAAAGGTAGTTTACTTGCTTACCCGCTCTTCCGCCATTCTTGGAACTTACCGATCGAAGCCGACCGAATTCCTCTCGTTCGAGGACTCGGGACAGGGGGCAGAAGGCTACTTCTTCTGATTCTTCTACTGGAGCCATAGGGCGACTGACTTCTTCGATCTGCTCGGATTCATAGTTGCTGACCCCACTTCTTAACCAGTGTAATTCTACAATAAGGTCGGTCTTCGAAGCACCGGTGGAATGCTGTGTGAGTGACCCCACTCCCGAAACTTTAAGCAGAGGAGACACTGGCACAAGCTCTTATAAGCCGGCTGAAACGAATTCATCAGACATAAAGAAGTGAAAGAAACCTGAGGGTACCCTACCTTTGTTTCGATCTGATCTACGCAGCCTCATAATAAGAGAAGTGCCCCCAACCTAAGGAGTAGACGGGACGGAGTGACTGCAATTCCTTCTTTTATTTTAGTACCTATCTCGTTGGGCAAGGTAAGGAGATTCACTCACACCGGTTCGGTATGTTTTATCTATTCCTGTTGAGGCTTCGCTCGAATCGAATTCTTTAAGACGACTTGATCCCGCTTCACTTCTTTAATTTAAGGCTTGGTCTCGGGTCACTTTACCCTATCCACCGCATTACCTTATCCACTAATCCCCTATGAAAAAAGCATTTTACTCTATTACTTGAATTTCCATCTTCACCCGTCCAAGACTGACCTTACGCCGGCCGGTCTAGCAGACCCGGCTCCCTGATCTCATTCATTTCGAGGCGCTACTGAGAAGCTCGTTTTTCTCATCATTTGATCACAATCAGGAAAAGAATATCCACGATTACGTTCCGTTCCGAGAAAGAGTACGCCCATCTTTAGCAATTCCATTCCCGTCACCCAGCCAAGACTGATTAGCTCGCCTAAGGGTCGTAGCGGAAGAATTCCTCATCTGCGAGCTATTGGGGATCTCTTCGAAGGAAGGAATGAAAGGACTGGGCTGCCACCCGAAAGGACTGACTGAATTTCATGCTTTCAAGGATAGGTCATTTGACTCTCTTTCAAGAATTCTCCTCTTTCTTTCCTCCCCCTGAACTAGTGGAATACGCTAGTCGACGGAGGAAGGCTAGCCATGATATCAGGCTCTGACCAAAGATCCTCAACGAATCTGCGGCAGTTCTGCTTTGATAAATCAGACAACATTTCGTTGCTGCTATCAAAAGCATACCTGATACATGGAGACCATAAAGGGATCCCTTCACAGAAGGACGTAAGTCGTTCCATAAGAGAGACTCCCTTCAGGGCGCAATCGGAGCTCAATTTCAAGCAAATTGGCTTCCAAATACTTAAAGATAAGACACCAGAACTCACCTAAATGGGCGGATGTTTCACCGTCCATGGGGGGCACCTTCGTAACCAAAGAAGGACTCCTTCACAGGAGTAAGGTTAGAAACTAAATGTCCGTGGCTGTCCAGCAAGGATGCTTGGGATAGCAATAACCCATCACACCCTAAAACTGGATAAGCCGCTTCTACCAGTGTCTTGCCTTAAGGACACAGAATCAGACAATCCTGTGCTGGGGAGGTTAACCCCCACACCATCTGGGCCTGAAACCCAGACGATGCCAAGCCATACTAGCCTGATCCTGGGACTATCTATTCGAAAGAGCTAGAACTTGAAGGAAGACCTCCTTCCCATAATGAGAGTTGAAAGGGGATCTGATCCACCCAACATGTAAAGAAGGCATGAACAATAGATAGGGCATATAGGGAATGGAATCAACAATCGAATAAGTGATGACTTGACTGATCTTGATGTACTCTTTTTCCAGCCTTAGCCTTAGCCTTGCTAGCACGCCCAAACACAGACCAAGACCGGTCAAAGTCTACCTTCACATGTCTACCCAGGGCATATAGGGGCGGGGTTTACTTAGAAATAGGAGAAGACTAAATAAGATTGGAGTTAGCCGAGTGCTAAATCGACCAATTTCATCAGTTTGAATCGGTCAACACTTCCACCATTTGCTTGAGAGATGATTTCCTTTACGCACCGGATACTGTTATAAGAGTAGGAGCTCAACCAGGAGTAATAGCAGGTATGGGCCAAAATCCACCTCTTATGGTCGGGGGCGGGGACGCCTAACGGCTGTTAACGTAGTGGTATCTGTTTTCGAAGTGATACCGGTTGACTCCCTGTTTAGTCAGGAAAATCTTTATAGTTAAGTGGAAGCGTTACCATCTCTATCACACTCACTGTTGGCAAGGAAGAATTCCCAACCCCAACACGAACAGAAAAGCCCAATCGAACTGCGCATCTTTGAGAAGAGATACGAACTCTATTCACCGGGTGGTTTGCCCGTGGGCTTAGAAGAACGAACTCCTTTTTCAAACTCTTGGTCCAATTTCTTTGCTTTTTCGCCTTGATAGACCTTCCATATTAGGACCATTCCCAATGTTTGCATCACAAACTCAATGGCGTTTCTGAGGTAAGTAGGGGTGGAGCTCTCCTTTTTTCTCTTTTTGCCTTCTTTACCACAGGTACCGTCCCCGAATCTTTGGTTCTATACCGCGTCGGGTCGTTGGCAATGGCGTTTACTATCACTATAAGTATAGGGCGGGCAAAGGAGGCCAAATAGCACAGCTGAGGTAAAAGAGCTCAATCGCATAATAGCAACTGCTGTTGTTGACCCCCTAATAGAGAGATGAGACTGGGAATATTGATTTAGAATAAGTAGCGGGTAATCTTTTATTTCCAATTACCTTAAGATCTATATCGGCCTCATGACTTTGTCGCCTTTGCATTACCTTGGCTCTTCTTTCATCTTTTCTCTGGGCTAGAGATCAATGCCATTAGAGGCGAGTGAAGGAAGGTGGCGATAACGTTAACAAGTCCGCTTAATAGCTAATGGGGTGGGCCACACGCGTCTTACAAAGGCAATTCCAATGGAAGCTTGCAAGGCAGAGCGAATCCTTGCTTGATATGTGTCCCACTCGCGACACAAGGCTAATTGGTGGTCTCATTGGCTCATATCTTAAGACTATCTTCGACTGGGGTAAAGTCGTAACAAGGTCGTTTAGTGGGGGAACCTGTGGCTGGATGGAATCCAATTGCATTTCTTATGTGCCAGATTGATTTGTTATGTATAGAATCCAACTTTCTTATTCTTTATGATCGTTCCTAAATGGCCAATCATTGGAGCTAGGGTTTGGTCCAGCTTACAGAGTCAATCCAGCTTTGGGCATGAACGAGAACCCGGTATCGGTGGAGTGTCAAGCAATCGCCCCTGCTTTTGTCTTTCCCGCCTAAGGGGAATACCCGCCCTCTAGCGCAGCCCCAATTCATATCCAATCACATTGAGTTTATTGCACACAAACGACGATTCCGTATCGTTTCGGTTCGTAAGCAAGTTCTACTATATATAAAAAGAATGCCCTCCTCCTCGGGGGGTTTGCCCAATCAATGGTTAAGATATAGCAGTTGTAGAAGAACTAATAGAAGAAGGAGCCGAAACGGCATCTGGTAGCGAATGAGCCAAGGGAGCTCCGAGCCGAGGTTAGTCTTACTAGATCCGACTTCGAGGGGATAAACCCCATCTTAATAGCTACGATTTCCGCGTCAAGGAGCTTCTGCTTCCTCGCTCTTATTCCTCTTCAAAAGGAAGAAGTGTCAATCCGTGGAAAACACGAATATGTTGTTTTTGGGCGTTTTATAATGATTGATTCCTTACTACCAGCTTTCCCTACTTTCCTAAAAGCAGCTTCGGAAGCCAACTCTTTCTCGACGTCTGGGGCTTCGGTAAGTGCCCAAGAGATTCTTATTCCATGCTGTCTTTCATTCCATGCAAGTTCAATCAAGGAAGCTAGCGCAATAAAGTACCAATCTAATCTGCTTTCAGTAGCCAGTCAGCAAGGAACGAACCGAACGAAAGCAAGGCCGTCGTGAGAGCTTACTCCGCTCTTCCGGCCCTTGAAGCAGCGCTATGGCTTTTTTGGTAGTCAAGTGATCAATTAAGGTAGGCCAAAAATACGCTCTTTTAAAAAATCAAACTGGTACTCTTTCCATGTCCGTGACGGAGGGGAAATCCGATTCATGACGAAAATCACGGTAAAATGAAACTTGTGAGCCTACTCAGGATTGGGTGGGATGGTTGGAGCAGACTCAAGGCTCGTACACATCAGTTCTCGGAAACCTCCCGAGGAAGGGCACTTGTTATTGTTACGTTACCCACCAGAAAGCCCTTCCTGCTATCGGCAGGTATTGCGCATCGCAGCAGTATCTCCGTCCCAGCCTTTACGAGCTCCTCTCTTGGAAGCTTGGTGGCAAGGGCCCACCATCCGACTTACAGCCGTCAAGCCGTCTCGTCCGTAGTGCGCATATCTTCGGAAGGTGCCCCGCTAACTCATAAGGAAAGGGATCTTTCTATCTTCACTTCCTCCAGTCATCCAGTTCGACCCCATAGGCAGGACTCTAGTCAGAGAAGAGGTTTCTAGGCACAAAGCTACTCCAGGAAAGAGTCGACACCAGGGATTTCGGACATCACTTTATGCTAATTCAAACCAGACCCTTCAGTGGATCTTGAATTTAGTTTGAGTGAAAGGAGATGCCTTCCTTGTTTCTGAGTTCTTGAGTTAGAAGAGAGACAGGAGACGAGAGCGGATTCATATGAGTTGTTCTTGTTTGAGTTGCTTGACCGGACGGAGGGGATCTGTAGCGAGCCCTCGGCGATTGAGAGGATAGCCCTCTTGGATTTTGAGTACCTTTCATCCGCCCCTAGGGACCAGTAATCTACCCGAAGTAGAGGAAAAGTCTATTCAAGCCTATCTTTTTCTATCCCGTATTCTGCCATCGTCGCTTATACCGGCATTTCCCTATCTCTTCTCGGATACTAGTTCTTTTCCCCGAGGCCCGATAGCACCGGTAAGTACCGTGCGTGTCTCCCGGGGCATTCACTATTCCTATTTTAAGGGTTTAGTCTCTCCCCGAGTGTTTTCCGCCTTCTTTGCCAAAGGAATGGAACCCCTTTTAATATAAAAAATAGGAAGGTAGTTTACTTACTTAGTGCTTGTGCTAAGGTATGAAATCGCTTGCTCGCAGAGGAAGGTATGAAAGAACTTTCTTGCGGAGTAAGGAAGGAAGACACAATTTACAATTTTATCACGGAGAGGGGAAAGACTACCGATACCGAGTACTACCGAGACATGATACCATGCAAGGGCTTCAAGAGAAGAGGAACGGAACAGAGAACAAAGAAAAAGGAATTGTCCCGAGGGGCACTACTCCTTCAGACTGTTGGGTATGCCTTGTCATCACATCAATAACTTTTCTCTTGCTTGCTATGAGTGACATTGATTGTATGCCCATTTCTCATCACGATATAGCCCAATCAAATTGCCAATGAATGATCAATTACCCATGGTACAAAAAGAAGATTGTCTGGACAGACATAACGATAGCCAGATTTTCAATCTTTGATCTTTCCACGGACAGCCGCTTTACCTATCCCACCTGCACCTTAGCCTTCACTGAGCGTATATGCGCTCCGTTCGTTCCCTCCTGATTGAATTGATTGGAACTGCCAAAGAAAGACACTTGCAGCTTAAAATAAAAAGAAGGTAGCATTTCTAGAGAGATCAAGATTCAGGCGGCAGAAGCGTTCCACTCGAAGAGAGGGCGTCGTCAACCACAAGTCAGTGAATGGGAATGCTATCTTCCTAGCAACGGAAGGCCGTGCAACGGGGGGGCTCGTCGTCGAAGACAAGAGCTGAGACAAGAAGTACGGATAGATGGTTCATTTCATGTCTAGTCAGGTCTCGAGAGCGCGAGTGGAAGATAGATCTGGAATGTCAAGAGCCAGCCGAAGACGACATGCAAGTGAGTAAGTAAGTAGGGCAGTCGTCAGAGCTGTAGTCATTGTCAGTAGCAGAAGCTAAAGCCGCTGGCCATGCAGTGTAAGACATTGGTGGTCGAGCGATAGGCTTTAAATCTCGGCCGGGGCCAAGAGAACTGAGGGATCATGTCACATCGCCGATGACCGTTGTTTAGTTATCCCTCCTTAAAAAGCCTATGAACTTCTGTCAATGGACGGTCAACTCACCTTACGCGACGATAGGGTCGACGCGGGCATTGAGAACGTAGAAGGGGCTTCCTCAGCTACCGGGGAACGCTGCTTAGAATGCCAATGCAGTACCTCACACTTGCGTCCACCCCTAGCCGTACCACATTAATCTAGAGCCACGGGAGATCGTCCTGCCTAGCTCTCCTTCAGGAGTTGCCGCACATCGAGACTGGATCGCATCACGCTCGTCCTTCGCTATCAACAGCCGGCTCCTGGCGGTCAAAACCTCTTTTTCCTGTAGAGGAGAAAGGACCGGTCAGGCACTGCTGCGAAAGGCAATGATGCGTGCCGCACTCATGAGGGACTGCCTATGTTGTTTCATTCCCAAGCCACTTTCCTTCCATTTTCTCCTAGACCCAACCACTGCCCTTGTTCCAAGATCTCACTTCATTCACGTATCTGCCTCCTTTGTTTCAGAGCGCGCTTAAAAAGCTCCTGCTTTTGGTCTCCCTTCGCTAGCTCTGCTTTATTGCCTCTTGTCTTAGGCTAGCTATTAGCCAAAGGTTACCGGCAACTCTATTCCCGACTACACAACGTTAACCCTTGCTTGGCCCTTCCTCTAAGGCTTGAGATGCATATGAATCAGAAATCGAAGAACGGGATGCTTTAATTTAAAAGGAGGATGGCAATTGGCTTCAAAGTCAACAGGTATAAGCTTTCGATGGAAGCGCTAGGCAAACCTGTAACAGAATACGGGTCGAGTAGCAGATCCAAAAGAAAAAGGACTCAATCCTTGGCTAGACCTAGCCCTCTTTTTCAAATCATTAATTCCACTCTTCTTTCCCACTCCCTTTTTTCAGGGCGGTGGCATCAACAATTCTATCAGTTCTTGGTTCGTTCTGTGGATGAAATTCCAAAAGAAAGAGAGGGCCCCGGTAGAAAGATAGAAATCGTGTTCGGGCACCGTACGGTAGGGACTAGACTCTATATATACTATATCCCCATACCTCTCCTTCTCTTCAAAGATGGGGAACTCCAAGCCATCAACATTTGGGAAAACGTACCTTGATGCAAACCTATTCGAATTCGAAACAAACCTAAAAACCCTATACCCCTTCACCACCTTTGGTTATTGTTATTTCTTTGCTTCTATTTCTTCTATCTGCTTTTTCTTCGTTCGATATGGTATACTCTTCTGCGGATTCAGAGTGAGATGGTGAGGTGAAAGTCTTTTCCTGACCCGCAAGCAAGGGGGCTTTAGCCTGACGCAAGTAGGCGACGCGAATCTATGGTTTCTATGTTTCAATCGGGCTTGGATGCGTTTGAAAGCCTCGAGATGACTTGCAGAAAAAATTCTTTCTAGGCGTAACAAATGGTCCATTTATTGATGGGCGAACGACGGGGATTGAACCCGCGCGTGGTGGATTCACAATCCACTGCCTTGATCCACTTGGCTACATCCGCCCCTACCCCCGCACTGGTTGTTGTCTCTATCTACGATCAGATCCTTTCTGAACCCCCCTATGACCGCTATCAAAGAGAAGCTTTTTCCTATACTATAACTAGAGTAGCAAGTCTATTTATTGTTTTTTGGAATTAGGGGAAGCAAAGCTTCAACAAGTAGAAGCTTCCCGGCAAAGCTTCAAACAAAGAGGTTGGGCTGTTCACTTCATTGATTTGACTTCACTTTACTTAAGATTCAAGATAGGGGCCGGGCGGGCAGTGAAGGCTCGTTTAGTAGACAGCAAGCGAGCAGCAAGCTACGGCTTTTACGAGCAGCAAGCACCTACCTACTCCTATAAAAATGAAAAGCAGCAAGCGGAGCTTGAAGAAGCGAGCCCCCATCAGAGAAAGCCATTGCACGCTAGCCTCTTGTATAGGGTTCCAAACCTGCGCACCCCTAAACTACAAGCTTTGAAGCCCCTACTTTGTTGGGATATTGGAAGAAGCCCCTTTCTACAAACCTTTCTATAATATAAGGGAAGCTCTTCGAGCTTTCTTCGCATGCTTGAGCGCATCTTTCCCCTTTCTATTAGTAAGGTTGTCAAAAGGTGGGTTTCTTACTTAGTGCTTGTGCTAAGGTTATCAGACGCTCGACCATAGGGAGAGGATTGAAGACCCCCCGGCAAGAGTAGGCAAACAAGCAACGGCTGACGAGATAGGGGCGCGCTAGCGCTCAAGCCTATTCTAATAAGGGCGTTAGCGCATCCGTTTTCTTGCTGAGTGAATTTCTCAAAGTCAAGTTTCTCGGCCTTTATTGTTGGGATATTGGAAGAAGCGTAGGTTTGGAACCCTATACAAGGGGCTTTTCCCCAACCTATATATACAAGGTGCTGGTCTCGATCTCGCTTGGCGGTGCCCCTCTCGATGATTGTTGACTCAACATTGATTTCGTGCTTGAGTTGGAGGGCCCTCCCTCCATCCATCGAGTCAAGTAATTCGCTATCGGAAATTTTTCCGCCGCGTATCTCATGCCATGCTTCTTGTTTCTCCGAATCGGTTCCTAGTGTCAGTCAATCAAGATTCGCCATCAAGAGAGGGAAGAGCCTTTACTTTCGGTTAGGCCGGTCTCGTCATTCACGCAATTCCCCCGTCCATCGATCGATCACGCGAGTACGCATCCAGTCAGCACATAGCGAACGAAAAAAGCGTTCATCCGATTCTCTTCCTCAATCAAAATGTCTATCAATTGATACCTATTCATTCGGTCAAAGTCTCCACGGCGTTTTCACGCCCCTCTACTGAGAGGTGCACCATGTTGATAGGAATCGGCAAAGACCTTCTTGTACACGTCCTCGAGGGCAGCATTCATGGCAATCAGAACGTCTTTCTCCCGAGGGCATGGTATGGCTTTGTTCTTGGTGTTGTTTAATAGATGTCGAGTGCCGCTTTTCCCCGTCCGAGAATCTCCATCTGCTCTAAGTGGGCGAGCTAGAATCCTTATGTCAGGTTGGTTGTTCAAAAGACATTTGCTCTTTACCCTTTGCATCTTCATCTTTTCGAAAGCCTAGACCCATTCTTCTGGATCTTTATTAGTCCTAGGTGCAAAGCCTCTTCAATTCAATAAAGACCTCTTTCTTTTCTTTCTCCTCCATTTCTCATTTTGTTGATTGAAAGAGGATAAGCGCTATCCATTGAGTAAAGGGAGGGTTTGCTACAGTGATTCGGGCGGTTGGTGGCCCCTTCGAGAGTTGCGGGTCCTTGCCGCTGCATGAGTGGTAGCTCACGCTCAAAACTCCTCCGACACGAGTCCTAGTCGTTGCGCTGCGGTCCGTTTCCCGGCTTCGCTTGCGCGATTTTTTGCACTTCTGATTGGTTTCATCCATCCCCGACCCTAATGAATCGAGTATTAAGGGGTCAGTCAGTCAAGCGGTTCGGGTTCTCGGTCGGTTCCCGTTCGCCTGCCCCCCTCATAGTCCATTAGTGGGTAGGGTGGTCAACTTAGAGGGCGCCCGCCTCCTCTTCAGACGTGTCTTCGACAACCTGGCGGTTGTTCGGTCTCCGCTTTTGGAGGCGGGAGTGCTTGGTCGCTGGGGTTTCCTTTTCCTCAACCAATTCGGTTGTGTCAGCCCGGTCTAACATTTTTGTTATGAGCTGGCTGGACAAAGATGGATGGAAGGTAAGATAGATTTGAGTTCAAGTGGCACAGGACCTTCGATCGACCATGGGGCGTATTCTACCCTTACCGAATTCATTCTATTGAAGCGTAACGTAAAAAGCTCCTTCTCATGTTGCATTTCTTTGGTTTTGAAGTTCCAGAATGTTGTCTGTGGATTTCTAACAAAGGAAAGCCCCCTTTTATTTATTTTATGCCATTTGATTAATTAAAATTCCGTGCTGCTCGCCACTCCCCGAGGCCAAGGACGGGGTCGAACCGTCATTCCAGGATTTGCAGTCCGATACATTTCCATTATGTTACCTAGCCAAACCCGCCACCTCATGTGCCAAAGTCAAACGGTTGTTCTTCCTTCCCCGCTCCCTCTTTTTCTACATATGCGGTGGCGGGCGGAGCACTCTATATGACCGGCGGCGGGTTACCAGAGAAGAGGGGACAACTTCTTTCTCCCTTGCCTTGCTCCATTTTCCTTTTCTGATTGAAAGTAGCAAGCCACTCCACTACTGGTACAGAGGCCAGAAGGTTGCTTCCTCCATATGTTCAGGCAAAGAACATCTAGAAGCTAGCTTTTGTCTTGTAAGCAACCATGCCTATATAATAGAATTTTGCTTACCAAAGTAAAGTGGTCTTACTAAAAAAAGTAAATAAGCAACCCCAAGTGACATGGCTTTTCACTATTCCTTATTCCTTTCCAGAGAAGGTTGCTCATCCAGCCCAGCGGATCCATTGTTTATGCGGCAGTGCGATGCAGCTGAAAAACGGGGAAAACTCCAAACAAAAAAGGGCCTTCTTCTTCCGCAAGTAAGTGAATAAATCCTTAGCGCAAGCACTAAGTAAGCGCTACGCCCCTTATATTAAATATAAGTTTTAGAAAGGGGCACCCCTACCCCCTAAATTACAAGCTAGCGCGCAACGGCTTTTCAGCCGTTGTTGCTTGCTGCTTTTTGCAGGCTCGAAAATCTCTCTTTCGCCTCTCCTCCCTGTCTCCATTCTGGTTGATTCGCTTCTTCCTTCGCGCAAGCGCTTGGTTCGCCCCTTGTTGTGTTGCATTTTGTGATCCTCCGCTTCAGTCTGCGTTTTTCGGATAGCCGGGATCCCTTACATTTAAATAGATTTCCGATTTATTTAAATGTAAGCTCCAGGTTTTGGGCGGCCCATCTGGTTAGTTCAGCTATCACTGCTGGAAGCCCCTGCGGTTGTTCGGCTGCGTACTCCCCGTTCGCGTATCTCACACTCCCAAAGCATATTTTTTTTTTCATATTTCACTACCCATAGGTCGGCTTCGTGCAGATAGATGTTTGCCGGGGGAGATTGGTGCTCCTGAGGTATGCCCTTCCGGTGGGTTGTTATATTCTCTGTCTATTCCATCCAGTGCCCGCACTGCGTCAGAAAATCTTCGTCTTCGATCTCTCTTCGCAACGCAATAAAGAAGTCTAACAGTTTCTCTCGGCATCTGTCTTTTAAGTCATTGATCTCATATCTATAAGCAGGGGGGTCTGCGTTCACTATTAAGCCTACGCCCGTCCATTCCTTTCAAGCGCCCTTAGACTCGTTACGCTGTTCGACTGAACGACTTAATGTTTCAGGGGCGTAGCGCTCTATTCGGTCGGAACCCGGTTCGAGAACCTTCTCTCATAGATTCCCTTCACCAAGTCATCGCCAGCAATCAGCTCTTATCCCTTGGTGTGGTGTCAAAGGGCGAGTTCCTTTCTTGTCTTGCCCAAAAACTTTCTTTATTCTCATTGGAGAAAGACTCTCCCGCGGCAAGGTTTTACACATAGGGCCAGCTGCTTTCTTTATCTCGCTTGCCGTTAGTCCGTCTAGCGCCTTTATTTCGGTTGGGGTCCGTCCCGGGGCTTAGACCGCTTGGGTTAGATTTTATAGTCTCGAAGGCAGTAAACGTGTCAGCCATTCCTCTCCCATTAGACTTGTAAATCCTTTGCTCTTTTTCCTTCTCTCTTCCAGTTCTCTCCCTCTACTTTATTTGACAGGGGCGGAGAATACCACTCTATCCATAACAAGAATACAGTAGCAATTCCGTTTCAAATGGTTTGAGCTTGGAAGCAACCTACTATCTATCGATAGGCGAGAACAGACTGCTATTGGCTGCTTTGCCTATCTATTCTATTATGGCCGGCTTGGAGACATCAGAGGAAGACCATCATTTCTATCCGGGTACGATCATAGCTTCATTCATTCGTTGAACCTTGGGGATAACCATTAGCATTGAGGTAAATCACCACACCACCTCTATCATACATACGACATTACATGACGCGAGAGTGCATGGTCAACACACACCTAAAGCGCCTACGTTCCGCTTGCAGCCAATACAACCACAACCTAACTTGCACGAGATTCAACAACCGAAACTACTGGTAGTCCCGAGGGGGCGGCATCCTCCTATAATAGTTAGCAGTACTGAACAAGCGAGTCATCGGTCGGGGGAAAGAAAAGGACCGCCTTTAAAAAGAAAAAAAAGGAAACGCTTTCATTAAAGCCTTCGGAACAAAGGTGATTCTGTTCATGCTTCAGACGATCTGGCTAATTATATATACTTCTATCTAATTATATACTCTTCTTCTATTAGAAAGGCGAACCTATAGGCCTGTTTTAGCGCGTTTCCAAAGGTAACCGGTTAGGTTGACTTTGGAAACGCTACTAAGGACCGGGTGAAGAATGAAAAACGTCCGCTAACGCCCACGGGATAAGATCTTTTTTAGATCAGCAACGAATTCTTGTATCTACGAAGAAAGATTTCTCCCCGGGTTCAGACCCTAAATGCCATACCTTGCTGAAGGCGATTCACGATAGAATCGCGCATAGTTCCGTTTGACCGAGATGTGAATGCCCGTGATCTGTTCGGTATAGTGATGGATTTCATGGCCGACGTCTAACCGGCACGAATACGCCGACATGAAACGAGTTCCCCCTTTAAGTAGGGGAGGCATTTTTTTTTCTTTCGTTCTCGGACGTTTTGTTCGATTCCGGCACTTGCGTTCTCATGCCCGGAACCCTCGCGATTGATTGGGAGAAAGAGCGAAAGCGAGAAAGATGGATTGTTATCCATCGGAAATCGATAGGAATTCCCCGGGGATTGCCTTATAATAGATGTTCTGTCTTTCATTATTAACATCCAATCCCATGCTAATAAGAAAAACGAGCGATTGCTAGTCAGCTTTCATTTTATTCAATATAATGGTAGGGCTCTGAAGGCTTTCCAACTTGCTTCAATTAGGGAATAGCGCAGATGGATCAATCACGCGGTTCTGCAGCGTCCTCCAACTTGCTGTCCGCTCCCCTTCACTTTCTTTGCTGGACGGGAAGATGCGAATCGCGAAGGCCTTCCCACCACGCGAAGTTCAAACCTCGCTGGAGAGAGAAAAGCGAATTGAAAACCGGCCTCAAATCCCTTCGCAATCGAAGGTGAAAGCGGGAAAAAGACGACGAAACCCTTCTTTCTTTGTCAGCCGACTTGAAAGGTGCTCTCAGTGTACCGCCATACGCACCCAGACATTAGACCAATTGTGGCTGGCCCAACAGTTTCCAGAATGCCGTTGTCATGATGTTGATCCGGCTTCTGCGACTACGGCATCCGCGTAGCTCCGAATACGCGCATTGGAGCTCTTCGCTCGATGTCCCGGATCGCTCTGTTGTAAACCGCTGTTTCGTCGGGCGGTGGCTTATTTCTAACACCCCCCTTACTAGATTAGATCAAACAAATAAAGCTCCATTGAATGAATCAACTTCTCCCTCCCGAACAAGGGTCAATGGCTCGGGGAAAAGCCTATCTCAGTGATGTTCAAAAACGGGAAAAGCGTCGTTCGAAAACTCGCGTTAGCTCGTTTTGGACCACCTTCTACTTTTGAACCAGTTCTCGACCCCGAGCGTAGCGACCCAAAGAAAGGCGCACTGGCAGCTCGTAGTCGCGGCAAACGTACTTTGATTGTTCAATCATTACATTAATAGAGGCCTTCCAGGAATTGACCAAGCAGGAACCGGGGATCAAAGTTCCATTGATTCATCTATCTCAAATAGGGAAAAAACTGAATCAAGAAGGGGTCAGCTGAGCTCGAAAGGGGTAGCCGGTTGTCGGCTAGGAGCTCTGGCCGGCAACGAAGCTAAAGCTTCACACTGGTCCACTCGCAACTTACCGCAACTTACACGGCTAAGTTCCAACTCTATGTTGATAAGAAAAAAGAAAATCCCCTAAGAAGAAGACTTTCAACTATTCCAACAGAAAGGGGCAATTCAAATGCTCCATAGATAACCCCCTGTGTCTCGTTCCCGTCCAACTCACCGGGAGATCGAAGAGCGGTTTGCGCTTCGCGCCCCAACCCCCTTCACTAATAGATGCTTAGATACCTGCAACTGCATCTGTAAGCGGCGCAGGGCAGGATGGACGAGAAAAGCGGCGAGAAGAAGACAAACAGAGGGAGGAAGGGGGACCTTTTTTCTATTGCCTTCCCTTTCTACTTCTAGACTGGTTCGTCTGCGGGACAGCGAGCCAAGATCCGATTCGTCAATCGACGAATCCATGCCACGTAACCTGGCAAAGGAGAAAGAGACGATGGCAACGCACTTCATACAAGAGGGAGGGGGATTTTTAGAAAACACAAGGGAGACAAAGACACGGCAAGACTACTTTACCTATGACACTTAACGAGCCCTACTTACTGTCAGACCTAAGCACAGATCGATGAACGCAAGAATGAATGCACCTGTCTCTGCTCTTTCTGGTCAAGAAATCGATCGACCTCGTTCACATAGTTTTTCAAAAGCATCCCGGAGCGAGCGCCCCCTATGGTCTTTCTTGCTGAGTCAAGCTCTCTATTTTTTCCCACGCATTTCGGATGTCGGTTATTGGATTTGGTCTTCCTCGTCTGACTGACCAATTACACATACTACCATTACACTATCTTACTCGATTGATCTCGGTGTTCTCATTCCCCTCCTATCAAAATGTCAAAAAAGGTAAATCTCAGTATACGGAAAATGATATCCCCTAATGGTATGACCCCCAAAAAAAGAGGATTTAACAGGTTTTAAAACGAAGAATTTGAGGCATCGATCTGGAGTGGGTCTTTGATTGCTATTACACGGATGACAGGAGCCCTTGACCTTTACCTCCAAGCACGGGCTCTTCCCTTATATCCATACCACAACGAGAAGAGAAGGGAGGGTGAACACTGATGATCGAAACATCTCCTTCAGTGCCTGGTCAACCATTAAAGAAGAGGAGCGGACCTGACCCAGACCTTTTATTGATTGAGTCTAATCACCTGTTTAGCAAACAGGTGTGCTCCAATACAGAGTTCTTTGGTAAAGCCGGTAAGAGATTAATTTTGCAAAAACAAGGCAAAGCAAACAAAGCAAGAGATGTCGCATGGATGGAAAGAACGTTGCTAGAGCAGTTAGTTGTGAACAGTTTTTCCTGATGTGTCTTGCAAAGGAGCATTGGGCCTTTATGATGTGTTTCCTCTCGCGGATCGTGTTCTGCAATCACTCTTTGAAGATACAAAGATCTTTTTACATTCTTGCGGCTCGATTGGCAGATGGCGAGAGTTAGCAAGCTACCTTGGTCCTGCTATGCTCGCTCATCTCTACATGGGATTGAGCGAACTCGTGATGCGTGGTAGTGAGGAGAAGAAGAATGGCAAGAAAGAATGACTTGGGAAAAAACCCCTCTTAAGAACCTCGAGAGAACCTGAAACCAGTACCACCCATAGATGATGAAGTTCGACAGGTTGACCTGGGAACGGAAGGTGACCCTCGCCCAATCTTCCTAAGTGCCAGCCTATCATCAGAGGAAGCTGAACAATACGTCCAGCTCCTTAAGGAATACTTGGGCATATTTGCCTGGAGTTAGGCTGAGATGCCTGGGCTAGACCCTGAAATCGCCGTCCACAGGCTTAATATCCAACCAGATGCTAAGCCCATCAAGCAAGCGCAACGACGCTTTCATCCACTCCTCATGAAGAAGGAAGATTGATAAAGAAGTAAAAAAATTAAAGGATGTGGGTTTCATAAGAGAAACATCCCGATTGGTTGGCAAACATTGCCTCAGTGACCAAGAAGAACGGGCGGATTCGGGTTTGCATTGACTTCAGAGACCTTTTAAAGCCTTTGATTACGTGGTCAAGACCCGTACGGGTATGAGATGTGGCAAAAAAGACCCAGAAATGCCCGGTCAAAGAAGGGCTTGCTAGAACTCTGAAGAAAGGCTTAAAGCAGAGCTTTCTCACTGACTCAGGAAAGGCTCAATCATCATCCCTTCCCCCGCTGTTTATTTTTTTAGTGAAGTTCCCATTGAGTCAGATGTTCCATTTTCATCTCAGATGGACATTAAAAAGAAATTCCATTTTTAGAGTAAAGTCATCAGGTAAGACATATCTGCGAACTCGACGGAAAGGAGAGGAAGCAAGACTATCCCTTGATCCTAACCCTCGGAAGAAAAAAAAGCTCGACCGAACAAGCAACGGCTGACGAGATAGGGGCGCGCTAGCGCTCAAGCCTATAGCGTTAGGTTAGCGCATCCGTTTTGTTTGATTGCTGGGAGAGGTATGAAGTGCTCGACTGAAAGGAGAGGAAAAAAAACCTTTTTCTTTGTGCTTTGGCCTCCAAACAAAGTTCGCGTCTTGACGGGAAAAGGATTGACATCGAGTTCTAGCTTTTGAGATCAAAGGCTGGAGCCGGCCCGGCAGACTACGCAACTCTTTGAGGTTACGAGGTGACGACATAGATTCACAATGGCTTTCACCTTAGCTGGATCAGCCTCAATTCCTCTCTCACTCACGATGAAAGCTAAGAGCTTGCTCGAAGACAGCCCAACTAGGGGATTTTACCTCTTTTTGTTGAATTGATTCAGGCGCTCAAAGGTAGGCTCCAAAAGTCGCAAGATCATGCCGAGAAAGTCGAAAAGCCACAGGCTCTCGTTCATCTTACCAGTCTACAAGAAAGAAGGCAATGAGCAGTGAGTGCCAGGTAAAGCTGATTTATAGATAGGGGTAGTAAGGTACGAGAAGCGGTGGTATCGGGTTGAGCAGCCAAAGCCGTCAGGCGAGCAGTGGTCCCGAGTAGTTCAGTTCAATCAGACCCGCAAGGGAAGAAGCGAGGTTACTATTCACCTACTATTCAGTAGTTTGTTGAGGAGCTTTCTCCCGGATCAAAAGAAGGACACAAGTCGCATAAACACCGTATTTTGGCTGTAATTACCGATATTTCATTCATTAAAAAGATTTGTGTACCGGATTTTCTTCGCTAGCCAATCAAGCAAATAGGCGCGGTTGGCTTATACATTTCCTTATGACTATCTTATAGCCTGCCATATACAGGATTGCTGTAACTGGTGCAGGTCTCCTTCAATCATACCAGCCGAGTGGTAAGGAGAAGATAGTAAAAAGCTTTGGATGGAAAGCGCCGGGGAAAGATAGGATATTGGATCGGGTTCAAGGGCCTTACCATCCCGGTTAAGGAATGACAGGTCTACGTTCTGGTCTACCCGCACGTGACGGAATTGTGCATAGTCCGTATGTCATCCCGCTTCCAAAGCCAAAGAAAGATCTCAGGAGTAGCGGGCGTGGATCTTCTATTTATATACGATATTACCAATACAGCCTACCATCCCAGGCATTCAAAAGAGGCAAAGCTCAAAGGCGCATCATTGGCATTGGTCGGGCCAGTTCCCGAAACCAAAGCAAGGTTTTTATCACTTACTTGCTAGAGTAAGGAAGCAGAAGCTATCAGAAAATCAGGGTATTCTCTTGATTAACGCCATTTTTGCTTTCCTTTATGGTATTTCTTTTTCCATCAAAGAAAAGAGCTTAGTCTGGGCATCATTTATTTCCTTATGAAGAGGGATGAGCGGATGGATCAACCAACGAATTTGCAGATAGATCATAGGAGGAGGCGGGCAATCTAACCATGTCAGGCGGTGGGCAGTCAAGCCCTTCCCTTATTCTTATTTAATTTATGTCTCACTCGACATCCCAAGCTTACTTTCGATATGAGTATCAAATGTGGGCACCTCGACCGAAGTGGGTAGGGAATCACGACAGGTATCGAATCAAGAAACGGATGGGGAGTCCCTTCGCTCGCCTAAGGGTTAGTTATGAGTTCTGGCTTCTAAGGCAAGAAGAGTTTCAGTCAGTCTTTCGTTTTGTAGGTCTCCCTCTATCGAAAAAATCGGAGCATACCAGATTGGATGTGATGAAGGAAAGACGAAGTCACTAGTCCCGTTAACATGATAATCGCGTTATCGCGGCGTAAGGTATAAATCCTATTTGATATGGGGTATCGAAATTTATTTTTGCATTAATAATTACATTATATAGGTTGACCCTTGGACTAGTAATATTATAGTACTTTGACCGATGGGTGCATATTTCGTATACGTATATCTATATATATAAAGGAAAAGTAACCCATGGTTCGAGGGAATTGTCATGTCCAATTGATTCTTTAGCCTTAAAAGGGACTGGTCTTACAATTGATAAAGAAGACAGACGTATGAAGGTAGTAAGACTTCCGCGAAGCAATTGAATCAGATGTTCATGCTAGCTCTGCAGCAAGAGTTAGTAGTTCAGGGCTTACAATACGATATTAAAGATTTGGTTCAACTAGCGGCTTTCAACATTTGCTAATCAACACTTCGGAAGTTGGTGTTCGAAGGCGAAAGGCCTAGTATTCTTTAATAAGAAGAAAATCAAGGGGATTCCCACCAGACCAGCTAGGATAAGATCTTCTGAAATAGCAGCGGAGTCGTGAAAAGAGCTAACAGCTGGAAACTTGTATTATCCTATTTTAGGGTTCCTAGCGTTCTTTATTAAAGAGAATCTTCAGTTTCAAATGAAGTTCAAGTTCCTTCCCCTTGTCGATTTTTTCTTGTTGCTTACGCCTTACGCCCCTGCTACGAACAAAGCTTCTGGTGGGTGTTATTGATGCCCCGGATCTCTCCATCATCCCACTTACAATTCATTCTGTGTTTGAAGCTTTATAGCTAGCCTTTATCAAATCGCTACGAATCTTCTTCTTTCTTAGGTGGGGGCTGACTTTGAGGCATAGCATTAGCAGTCGAGCATCACATCTCGGTCAATCAGTTGAAAGCGAACAAAAGGGGAGTACTATGCTTTATCCCCGGGCAAGTCTCTTAGTGTGCTCTCCTAATTCTTTCTATGCTATGAAAGCGCCTAAGCCTAAGCTTTCCCAGTTAGGGTTAGCGGTAAACTAGCCGGCCTGAAGCTATATCCCTAGCCTTCTACAGAGCAACCTAAACGAGCTCATCACTCGTTGGTGATCCGTAAGACCCAAAGTCTTATGTGTGATGGCCTCATACACGCATATATATGAGTCACTGCGTACCTCGTCATGTGATTGGCCCAGGTTATACCTTAACCACGAGAGCCTGGAAAGCTCGATAAAGGCTTTAAGAGAAAGCCCTATTCGCTCACATGCTTAATCCCCTCTAAGCATAGCTTAGAGTAACTACGCACCTTATAGCATATATAACAATGGGAGTATGAAAAGCTAATAACATACCTAAAGGTCTAATATAGACTAGCCAAGACTTGAAACTATAGAAGAAAGAAGAAGAGCTCTAATGTATCTACGCGTTCTCCCTCTCCTTTACAGTCGAGTCACTTCGTACCTTCTCTTCTTACTTTTAAAATCACGTTTAACCAATCATTGGTGTGTCATCCACATTCAGACGAGAAAACGCATTCTAAGGCCCTATAGAGCCCAACAGAAATCAATTAGACATTCTCTGGCAGGCACGTAGTCACTCGAGCGAAGTGAGAGGATGATATAGTTCCCTATGGCAATATAGTAGTCTATTCTCGGTTATACCCCTTGTTTAGGATTGTGCCAGATATAGAAGATTATTAGCCGTGCCCTTTCACCGGATATGCGCAATTCTGCCTTGGCATGTAAGATCTTTCAAGTACCCGTACCGGTTCTCCCCATTCGAGCAGGGAAGAATAAAAGAGTTTAGATAAGATAGAGCTCTTGGCCAACTAGACTTTAAAATTAAAAGCTTTGCCTATACTATAAAAGCACACCACATTATAGTGTGCCTATTTCCAGAATATGCCGTATTAGGTGATAGCTGATGAGGCGGTAGCTAAAGTGTATGAGCGGTCTTTCGATATCATATCATCAATCCCATTCGGGTTCGCCTTACCTTATTGTGCTATTAAGGGCTTTGCAAAGCCTTTCGCTTCGCTCAAGTGACTACGTTCCTTTCAGGGTACGTGATTTGACTAAGGCCTGTCTCATCTAAGGCCTTGATGAATGCTCATCAGCCTTATGGTATGGGGCGATGGCCGTTCACTTAAAGTACCGGTGCCCTCGATTCTCGACAATTTACCGATTATCGGGAGCAGCTTTTAAGACCTTGTCTCGACTCGCTCATACTCGTAGTATAAAGATTGAAAGGCTTCGAGCCCTCCCTCTCTACCTTTAGACCTTTGGTTAGGTCGAGGTACGTAGTTACTCATGGCTAGCTATGAGGTACGTGTAGTCACTCATCTAGCTAGATGAGGCACGTAGTTACTCGAGCGAAGCGAGAGGCCTGCCTCTAGATCCGTACGTGAAAGGGTCTATTATAGCCCTCTTGCGTAGGTAGCTTCGTCCTAAGGATATGAAATATGCCCCCTTCAGAGGTCCATCTGGGTTCAGTCATAGCTTCTAAGGTTGGTGGTATGCCACCATCCTATCCCTTCCCTTCAAAAAGGCTGACACTTAATCTATTTACTGGTCCCGTGCTAGTTCATACTTGGAAGGAAGTGCTATAGTTCAAAGCCCCGTAAATGAAGTTCCGGAGCTTGTTCGATTTGGCTTACTATTCAAGGGAGGAGGACAGGCTATCCCTAAGGCCTTACCGTCAGGTAATTGTTCTATTGAGGGTGGCTGGGCATGCCTTCTTGCTTTGGTCCAAGCAAGGGCTTTAAGCATGTGAGCGAATAGGGCTTTCTCTTAAAGCCTTTATCGAGCTTTCCAGGCTCTATATAGTGCGAGACCTTTTCTAAGGGCTCTATATAGCGTTAGAATGCCTTTTCAGGTCATCATGTGGAAGATTCTATTGATGAATGGTTAAACGTTGGTTTCTCAGTAAGAATATAGCTGTCTGCTGGGATCTTGCGTAGATACATTAGAGGAAAGAAAGACCTTTTACGTTACGCTATGGAGCCAAGCCACAAGCCAATAGAATAGGATTTTCTTTTGATTGGTAAGTAGCCCTTTTCGGGTTAGTTGAAAGACCAAGAATGGCCTCTTTGAAAGAAGACGACAGACATGCTGGGAAGGAAAAGGAAGGAGATGTGGCCTAAGTAGGTACAACAAAAAAAAGGTACTAGTATGGGCGCAATATGCGATTGGAAGCTCTTCTTTGGCAGGTTTCATGATTTGCTAATCCGATCTTGTAAGTTGGCTTATCTTAGGCCACCGACTGAGACGATGGCTTGAAACCCGGGTAGAAATAAGACCAATCGAAAACCTTGGAAGCAACAAATCGCGGGGCGTAGGCTGTTGAATAAGCTGTGGGTCTTGAGGCAGATGTGGCATCTTCTGAACCACCGTAGTTAGGGGGAAAAAGCTCATCTTTTTTCAATGCAACCAGAGGGCTCTTAGTACGCTAACGCTACTACCTGCCCAGTAAGAGTTTTTAGGTTTATGTCGTCAAAAGAAAGGGCTTACCTATCAGCACAAAGAATAAATTAAATAAGAGAGGATTGGATTTCATCAAGAAAAGACAAAAACCGCATTGAGTGGGGCCTGCCCTAAAATAGCCCTTACAGAGCTTCTCTATCAAGAGCTGCTAGTTGGTGGTTGAGGAGTAATAGGTTCCGCATAAGCTACATTTCGTGGGGGAGGCACCTATCCAGTACTTCCGAACTCGTCTTTCATCTACAGACATTGGGTCGCTAAAGCCAATAGTTCGGTGCCCGGGCAACAGCCACTCATCTTTGGTTGCAGCTTCGGCTGAAGCCTATGCTTTCAGTTCAATTCCATTCCTTGGTTCTCCGGTTGATTGCCCAGCCCGCGTCACACCTTAAAAAGCTTTGGAACGGCCGTTTCACTTACTTCTCACGGACATGGGACCTTCTTAAAACTGGCCTTTGAACTTTAGCAAAGAGTCTATTGGATAGAACGGGGAGCTATTTGCTAATCGAGGGCTTCACTTCCCTGCTCTGGTTCAAGACTAGCTAGGTATCCTCCTCAGTATCGTTACCACGCTAGCTTGAATAGTCTCAGAGCTTGGCTACGATTGCCTCGAAGGAATGCGGAGCTGTCTTATAGTAGCGAGCACTCCCCTTATGAACCTTAAACCAGAGGACAGAAAGAAAGCAAAAGGAGAAGGAAGAGAAGGGACTAATAGATGTTATCCTACTAGCAGTGACTAGAAGGAAGGGACCAGACACCCTCCTGCTGAAGGATCTTCGCATATAGCCGCAGAGGCCAATCTCGCTGTCGTGGCTCCGCCAGCCAACCCCCTTCCTGCTGTGGCACCTGCAAGAATTACCAACCAAGAGGTGGCTATGATTAGGCAACAAGTGGGAAAAGAGAATCACGATATGATGCTGAGGATGATACAACAGGTGGCTACTGTTCTCAGCCCAATGGTAGAGACGGTCACGGGTCTTAAGCCAATTGTCGAGTCAACACTAACTAAAGGCCCATGAGAAGTTAATAAGCTTGATGGAAGGGAGGCCTCAGTCTCATGATAAAGAAAAAGGTATCAAGTTCAATGAGCTTTCCCCTCAACTCACGCCCATCCTACAGTATGGGGATGTGCACTTGATCAGGAGGCCTGAGGTCGGTCAGGGGAGCCAAAGCAAGACTGCTCCAGCTCAGAGCTCAAATTAGAGCAATGCTGGGGCCGGGGTGGCCGATCCTGCTACCAGTATAGGAAATGCCCAGGCTGGGGGCATGTTTACACGCACTTGCTTCCGAGTCAAGTAGGAGGAATGCCTGTCGGCCAACAAGGAAGCGAGCAAGGTGCGGAGTCTCAATCACGTGTACGACGGTCGACGGGCGAAAGGGAACCAGAGCAGCAAGCATCACAACTAGGGACATTCCCCGCCACAACAGTTCCACAGGCACCATCGGATCTGGAAAGAAATTACATGGTCGAGGCGCTACAGCAGCTTGGAATTGACGTCAGGCCCTTAATGAGGCCGACGTCTAGGAAACCATACCCTGATTGGATCGACCGAGTTCATCAGTTTCGGGGTATAAGGTGCCTTAGTTTGTTCTCTTTTTTGGTGAGGAGAAGAAGTAGACTATTGAGCATATAGCTCGGTTCTCGGTCCAGTGCGGGGAAGCTAGGTCCAAGGACTACCTCAAGTTGAGGCTCTTTGCCAACTCTCTTACTAAATCGGCCTTCTCCTGGTATATGAACATCCCCCCAAACTCTATTAACAGTTGGTACGATCTGGAAAGCAAGTTCCATGAGCAATTCTATAAGACAGAACCTGACATTACAGTGGCCGATTTGGCAAGACTTAGTCAGCTCCAAGGCGAGTCGGTCGAAAAGTACATCGCGAGGTTTAGGAAGCTGAGGACTAGATGTCAGACCTCCTTTACCGAAAAGGAGTGTGTTAGTTTGGCTCTGAGAGGTCTGAACTTCAATATGAGAGATAAGTTTGAAGGGCAAGAATTCACCGATCTGTTTCACCTGGTCACTAGAGCCGCTAGTTATGAGCGGTTGCTGAAGGAAAAGAAACAGAGAAGGACTTCATCCAAGGGCACTTACTACAAGGATCCAAGTCTAGAAATAGCTGTGGTCGAGTATGATTCGACCTCTGAATCTGAAGACGAAGAGGTGTGTGTGGCTGAACTTGTGCAAGGGAAGCCCTATGAGTGCCCAGCGTTAACCAAACCCAAGGAGAAGAGTGATCGGCCACAGAAGAATAAGAACAAAAGCATGGCCGAGGTTGAAAGGACAGGGTTCCCGAAAAGCATGGCGCATTGAGACTTCTGGGCCCATGGTGTCAGCTCTTCCTCAGTCCTTTCCCGCCAACTCCTATGGAAAAGATGCTAGCAGGCTTGATCGGACGGACTCGGCTGCGACACATCACCCTGAGGTTTCTTCTCTTACCAGTGGTGCTGTGGTCTCGCCTACACTGAAGCAAGCCCAACCAGCTGGACCACCCACATGCACACCAGATTCTGGCCCGTGTTCTGGGCCTTGCCAAAACCGTCCCAATCTGATTCGGATCCTTCGGGCAAACCGCAGAACCTTTTCTGCTCACAGGTAAAGGTTAATCCACGCTTATTTCGTTTAAAGCCAATTGATGTGGGTATTCCTAGTCATGATATATTTGAGGTACCTATGGAAGGAAATATCCTACAAAGGTGAGTCTATATGGAACCTAGCCTTAATTGGCTACTTTCTCGATAGTAATTTGTCTTTCCACTTTGTTGAAAGAATAGGGTCTTTCGGGAAAGCTGATGTGCATTGCCCTGCATTAGAAGGGCGGGAAGTGTGGTTCCATGCTATGGAGGATTTTTAAAAGTTGATGCTACTGTCTTGATCCACTTTGTGGGGATAGAGAATAAGTAAGAGGTAGTAGTCCTGTCTGTCCTGTTTCACTAATGAATCTTTCTTTCCTTGCCTCTCCTTCCCTTGATTCGTTAGTGTCCAACATTGGTTAGTCTCGATTGGATGATAAGTATTTCATTAGGTTTTTTCGGCCTTCCCCCGGATCCGTTTCGGTATCCTCCATCCTTCTTTGCATGCCCTGCTAAGTACCTTGCCAGCTTAACCGTTTTGGTGGATTTCTCCGCGGTCTCGATCGATTACTTTTGGTTAATTGGGTAGGTGTCGATAGCAGCAGAACACCATTCTTTTCTTTGCTTTGGTCCATAGCACGAAACAAGCAAAATATGCCTTTTATTTCACTATCTAGCTAAGGTCCTGTTATACCATACAGACGCGTGCTTGTCCAGTTTTTCAGGGATGGCTTCCTCAATAACATCTGTCACCGAGAAAGGTTTTTACATGGATGTATGGAAACCAAAGGCTCCACATTTAAGTAAGTAAGCCCGCAGCATCACTACCAGATCGAGTCCCCTCAAGGGAATCTGAACTTATGCGCCTACCTTCGCTACTGGGACTGAACTTGATCTATTCCCTAAATAGGGGTGAGCTTCGTGCTGAAATCAAAACAGCTCCTGAAACTCCTGACTCTGGCTTTCCAAATTTAGGATGTGCTTTCTCTATTTCCGTGTCCATCGCCCTTGCTCCAACTCGATTTGTCAGTGGTTACGAAGAGGTTGAACCTTCTTTCACTAAAGGTATTCCGAAAAGGTTTCGGGTGTTCTTGTCTTGGTTCAACGCGCTATAGATCTGTATATGGGACTGAGCCAGGGGAAGCTACGGGCTATGGAGCAACATCTGTGCTAGAGCAATCTAAAACTGGAGTGGAAACTGGTACAAGAAATGGATGGGATCTCGAAAAGGAAGGAACGCTAGCTTGGCTTCTGCCGGCAAAAATGCTTTCGAGGATAGTTGTTCACGTAGTAAGGTGGCTGCTCCGACAGCGTATGATTCACCAGGCTTAAGCTGAAAAAAATAATATGATCGGCCCTCTAAAAAGTAAGCAAGCGCTACAGGCCCCGACTAATTATTTGAGGATATGAGCGTGGATGGACCGCTTAGCCTGAGCCAGGGGGCCGTGCACCTCTATCTCTTTTCCCCTTTGACTAGCTAGGTCGGACTTCCACATTCTTGGTGCAAGGGTAAAGCACTTTAGTACACTTGACTTTGTGCTCGCTTCGCCGCTTCCCTTCTCAGTGCGAGACATTCTTATCTCGTCTGATGCGGGTGCAAATCGACAAGAACTACGGTCCGGTGAGTGAATGAACTTTCCCTGGCTAATGTGGTTGGTACGCAATCTCGGGTTCCTCGGCTTACCATGAGGCTCACTCACAAGCCGTTACGTTGCCATTAAAGATAGACACTATACCGGAAGGGTAAGTTTACTACTCCAATGATCGGTCTAAAACAAACGACCAGCCCAAAACGGAGGTCGGGACAACGTAACACACAGAAGTCAGACAGAAGAAGAGGCGGGCTAAGCCAAAGTCGATCCTGGAAATGGTTCTAAACCACTATTTCTCCGCATGACCTACGAGGAAAAACTGGCCATTGGCGAAGAATAAACGGTTCTTAAGGCCTGATCGATGGAACACAAAAATTATTATTAAAACAATATCTTTACACGAAGCGAAATTTCTTGCCTGACTTCACGTGCAAGAGGTTAGGTAGCGCTAGCCATAGCCAACGGGGACCGGCTCAATGAGCACCTTTTAGCGCAGGTTACTCAAACCGCTAGTGCACTTGAAGCGAAGCATGCAATGTCGCCTCCCTTTCGAGTAAGCTCCAGTGTCTTGCTTTTCCAGTTCGTAAAGGTTGCGTGCAATGCCTACACCGGTTACCGACCTCGTAGGCCTTTTTGGTCGTGGGGTGTATCGATGCCTTTCTTTAATCGAAGAGCTGAAATGAAACAAAACCACTTATTAACTATGTAATTTAATATTTGATTAAATACTTGCTACCGTTTGCGTTGAGAGCGAGGTTGGAAGTAGCGCTAGCCAGTGTGAAGTGCATTAAGCCTACGCTAGGCAATTGGACGAGACTCTTACTTGGACTATTCTATTCCAACTTGGTGCATTCCTGACTTGATTTGCTATTCTCCTCAGTCGGAGAAGACTGGATATCTACAGTCAGTTGAGAGGATAGCATAAGCTAAGCAGCAAAAGCAGAGTAGGCAGCGAAGGCTCGAGAAGACCTTATTCACTATACTTTCAGTAAAACAATGACTATTGCTGCCCGGGTTATAAGGAAAAGACTCTATCAACAGATGACAAAGCTAACTTAGACAGCTTGAAGGACAGGTTTTGATCCGTGCCGTGTGCCTAGTCTTTTATTTCGTGTGATGAATGAAACTAAGTTTCCCATTGAAAATGAGTGTGACAAGTGCTCCGATCCAGCTGGTATCGTCTAATGATCATGGCGATGAAGCAAACTAGGTAACCTTAAGAGGCCTGGCCTACTTGCCCTCTAAAGTCGAGTTAGTGCTATGTACGTCATACATCATACTAGGCGAAACCACCAGACCAAATGGTATAATACTTCGGGTGCACAAGTAGCTTAATCGCGATTCAATTAGGGCTTAGATGCTTAGTTGCGAGTATCCTGCCGAGCCTCTTCTTCCTTAGGCTGCGCTGCCCCTTGAGGGCGCATTAATGAGTCGATGCTGTTAAGGCTTTACGAGGTGTAGATATCTAGGCTCGAGAGACCTAGAAGATTTAAAACCGCATTTCCGGGATGAAGCACTTCGACCTGAGACTGACTTAAATACCAAGCTTGTGAACTGTCCCTCGCCCTATCAGAGGTTGGGTTGAAGATAGACGACCATAATATATTATAAAAAGGGGCTGGCGGCGAATTGTTGAGCCTAATTGAAAACCGGAAAAACTAAAGGGGACTTCACTCTCTTTTATTCTTCATGTACTGTATATTTGTGTTTATTGCGCATAAACTGATAACTGATAAGATCTATGCTGGGACAAATCCCGAATTCTCTAAGGGAAGAGGCGGGCTATTCTGTATTTCTCTTCTTAATTCTTAATGGTTTTTTTTTTAGTTCGATTTCTTGCATACTAACTTAGATTCATTTGTCTTGAGTGCTGCTCTGGATTGATCCCTGTTTACCCACGCCTGGGGAGTGGTTAGGATTAGGAATGTATGTAATCATCGATCGATTCTTCCCTTCGAATGTTGAACACGCCCGTAGCTGCCCATTCTGGGTGTTATGGGGAACCCTGCTATTTAGAGCGAAAGTCCTGTCTCAAAAAACCTTATATTCTCCGAAGCAGGTCTTAGTTATCACTCTATAGAATGTAGCCTCTACGGCAAGCGAAGCGATCAGGGAAGATTGTTATGCCGACGGATGATGGCGATGCCGAGCCAACTGCCCCGACTGAGAAACTGATGTTATAAGGTTCCAAATTAACGGGTTCGGGAACTTAGACCATAGCTTTCGCGGTCGACGGCGTAGTACCGGCTTAACCTAAAGGGGATTTTTCTCCTATAGCTGTTGTTTTTGTATTATGGAGGGCTCAACCAGTTAATGTTGAATCTTCCGCCCCCCCTTTATATTCAATACGGGGCAAACCCCATATACTCTTTACTTCTCTTATTCGAATAAGAATAAAACTTCCTCAGAGCTTCCATTCGGGGCTTCTAGGATCAGCAACTTTCTAAGAACCAATGCCAACAGTTAACCCTCGGATT